TCCTTTGAAGCCAGAATTGATTTTCCTTGATATCTACCATAATGCATAAAAAGATCCTGGAGGATCCATAGCCTAGTCGGAAAATCATTAGCAAAGACTTCTGCTACAGAATGCTTTATTTTTCCAGATAAAAATATTCGTTCAAAAAAGACAACAGAAGATGTTAATCGTAAATGAGAAGATTGGTTGCGGAAAAAAAGTAAGACAGATTCGTATTCACAAACATGAGAATTATACACGAACAAGAAAAATCTTAGATTACTTTTTGAAAAAATGTAAATTGATTTATTTGGAATAATCATACTATTCCAATTATAATACTCGTGAAGAAAAAGCCCTAATAAATGCAAGGAAGAGGCATCTTTTACCCGGAGGGTTTGAACTAAAATTTCCAGATGAATTGGATAGGGTATTAGTACATCTGATACATAATTTAAATGTGGTAATTTGTCCTCTAAAAAAGGAAATATTGAATGAATTGATCGTAAATTAGAATACTTTACAATTTCTCTGTCGGTTAAGGAAGAAACTAACCGTAGGGAACATGGCATTTCCACAATGTCTGCAAATCCCTCTGATATCATTTGAGAATACAAATTCTTATTGAACCCAAAGAGTTGATTTTGGTTAGAATGATTATCGGAAATAATAAAATGATTCTCTTGATACATTTGAGTAATTAAACGTTTTACAATCAATAAACTATATTGAGTTTCATAAACCACATTTTCCCACAAATTGAATCTATTTAAACCCGAATCACGATCAAATGCATAAATATACTCCCGAAAGATAAGTGGGTATAGTAGATCATATTTCCAAAACCTATCTGGCTCTAAATATTCTTTATTTTCCTTCATTTGAAATTCGATTTGAACCGAAAATAGGAAAATATAGGATGAAATGGATTGGGTTAGCAAATGATACTTTATAGTACGATAGCGTTAAAACAAGGTATTATTAGGATACCGCGGAAAAAAGGTACGACATATCAATGAACTCTCTATCCTCTCTTTTTTCACCCAATTGGTTTATGTTCATTCTCTAATACCAAGACGGTTAGAAATCCTTTATTTTTGCAATCCGATCGCTCTTTTGATTTTGACAAAAAAAAATATCTTTATCAATATACTGCCTTCTTCATACACATGGGTCTCCACTATATAATGAAGATTGCTAATAGGTAGGATTCATAAAAAATCGATAATCAGCCCACGGGAAAAGCTTTTCCGCATCAAGCACTAATATAGTTTTAACGTCTAATTAGATCGGATAATCATTCAAAGATGAAGAACAAGAGCTCGTTCTTTTTTCTCTTCCTATAATTGGAACCTCTAGTTAGGATCTATCCATTTATTTGCTCGACCCAACTTTAGTTTTAATTGATTTGTTTATTAAATTAATTAAATCCCAAGCCAAAAATGAAAACAATTGAAACAAGGTTTTGGCCTTATCCCTATATATAGTATATAGTAGGAATTCAATATTTTTCAAATTATCTATTGATACGACATGCTGCTTTTTCCAGTCCTTCCTTTCAGGATCAGTCGCGGTCTTACAAACTCTACCGATGGTATAGATGAATTCCTTTCTTCATACAAATGTGTAAAAGATGCTAGCCGCACTTAAAAGCCGAGTACTCTACCGTTGAGTTAGCAACCCGAACTAAAAGAATTAGAGTGTATAGATACAATCGGAATCCTAATAAATAAAGAGATTCAATTGTACGGCACAATCAAATCAAAACATCTCAAAAAGGCAAAAAAATTTAAGATAAAAATATAAATGAAAATTTTTGTAGACTAATTCTTGTCTTTTATGTTATAAATTTTTCTTTGTTTATTATAAACATTTATTTTTTTTAGAAAAAAAAAAAAAGACTTCGTAGATCCAATGAACCTTTTATTTGAATGAACTAAAATCGATAGGACAGAGATAAATGGATTCATTTATCCATGCCGAGATTATATTCATTTGATACACTGTTGTCAATATAAGAGTTAATTTTGATAAAAGAATCAAATAAAAAAAAAGGGAAATTTCCATTTTTTAAAATAAAAAACTAAGGATTTATGTTGGATTGGAACTAGAACTCCATATGGAAGCGACATATAGACATAAAAGGTGTATACGTACAAATAAAGTAAACAAATTAAATAGCAAAATCCCAAATTTAGTCAATTAATATCAATCAATCAATACAAATAAAAAAGAAAAGATTATGCAAAACTCTAGAAAACTCATCCACACGTTCATTAATTTATATATTTCATTAATTGAATTTGGATTGGTGATTAAGGCGAAGGTTTATCAAAAACACCCGCCTTCTTTGAAATATCATGAACAGTTCCTGTGGGTTGAGCGCCTTTTTCAAGGAAATAGAGAATAATAGGAATATTTAAATAGGTTTGATTCTTTATCGGATCATAAAAACCTACTTTCCAGAAAGCTTTTCCTTCTCTTCGAGATCGAACATCAATTGCAACGATTCGATAAATGGCTCATTGGGATAGATGTAAATAACCCCCCCAGAGAAACGTATAAGAAGTTTTCTCCTCGTACGGCTCAAGTAAAGTTATTTTTATGTATAGAATTCTAATGTTAAATATATTTCTAAAATCATCAAATCAATTATATGAAGAATTATCTTTCTTTATCATATCATATGATTTTAATAATTGTTTATTAATCTTTCCCCAACCAAAAAATTTTTGTATTTGTAATTTGCGCGCTCATAACTCAAGTTTGATAACCCCAAAAGAAACCTTTTGTATAAGCATTTCGTTTATTGAGTCGTCTATAATACCCTTTTTTTTGTCTGTCTCCTTTGAAATCCAATTTTTTTATTCTTTATTTTAATTGAGTTCTTGTTGTTGAGACAATGGAAAACGGTATTTCCTTGTTCTAAGATCCTTTCCTCTTTCTTTGCCTTGAATCATTGGGTTTAGACATAACTTCGGTGATCCTTAATTGTTTCAATCAAAATGGCAGCAACATACCCTTTTTTGTGATTTCTCTCTACCAACAAATCATACTAATGGTCGATTCCTGTGTAATACACTTTTGATTTTATCGAAAGAATTTTATAAATTCCACCAAATTTGACTTTTTAATTTAAAACTTGCTTGAATTGGATCCTTTCGATTTCTATGTCGAAAATAGACTTAACAAAGCTGTCTCTATTTATTAAATGATACTAACCCTAGATTCTTGCCTCCGCTAAACAAATCAATACGTTTAGCTCGAGCTCCATCTTGTACGATACAGTTTGCACCCCCCCTCTAAAAAAAAAAACAAAAAGAAAGTTCTAGTGAAACAGGACAAATGATGTCGAGCCAAAAGCACTTTCAGTCCTATCTAATATAAAAATGGTGGGTGTAAGAATCCACAGCGGATCGTGTCCTTCAAGTCGCACGTTGCTTTCTACCACATCGTTTTAAACGAAGTTTTACCATAACATTCCTTTAGTTTCGAACCAGTATTAAATTAATTCCATTATGTGAAATCATGAATAGTCATTGTTTGGTCGGTACCTAATAATATAATCTATATTTTAATTTTACTTTTATTTTGATAAAAAATTGAGTTTCTGAGGAAGTCGCAGAAAAGATAAAATTTTACCCCAGATATATATATATCTATTAGAATATAGAATAAACTGAAAATAAACTAACTAAAATATAATTAATAGTAATTATATTACTAATTAATACTCAATATTTGATTGAAAAAATAAAAGAACACAACGAAAATTGAAATAAGTTATTTGGAATTCGGCATCTTATAATAAGATGATAGTGATAAGATCAATTCAAAAAATTAACACTTAATTCTTCGAGTACTAAAAACTCATAAAAAATCATCAATTTCAAAGATAGATCACAAATAGATTGGATTTTATCTCCGTGTTATTTAAACTGGATTAAATTTGTCAAAAATAGATGATTCAAAGAAGACTCATTCAAAAAAAAATATAAATTTTTTAATATTATACTTTCTAATTTATAAACAGACGATTGTTCAAAATCGTACCATTTATTCTGATATAAGCTAAATCATCTATGACATCTATAATAGAATAGAGGATTTAGATGAAGTAAATCTGTGATAATACGATACTATGTTGAGTGTGTAGACAGATATGCTCTGGGACGGAAGGATTCGAACCTCCGAATACCGGGACCAAAACCCGTTGCCTTACCACTTGGCCACGCCCCATTTATTATTGGGACTAATAAACACTATTATTGGTACTGGTTGTTCGTCAACTTCAGCCTAAATATCTATCAAATAAATTAGATCATTGCTAGAATTTATATATATTTATATATAACCCTAAACTAATGAATTTATTGATCATTACATCTAATTCAATTAAGATATTATATGAGATTATGATTTATTCTATTCACCTTTTGATTTTCGAATTGAAAAAAAAAAAGAATTTTTGATTGGGGAAGTTCAAATTAAAGAAGGTTTTTTGGTATATCTAATTTATTTTTCTTCATTTATCCTTCTATATAAACAATTCAACTTATTAATAACTCAATCAAATTAAATACAATTAACCTCAAGAAAAAAATGTTTGTTATGCTTAATATATTAAGTTTAATCTGTATCTGTCTTAATTATACCCTTTATTCAAGTAGTTTTTTCGTCGCCAAATTGCCCGAAGCCTACGCTTTTTTAAATCCAGTCGTAGATGTTATGCCAGTAATACCTTTGCTTTTTTTTCTCTTAGCTTTTGTTTGGCAAGCTGCTGTAAGTTTTCGATGATTTTTTGAATTAAAAACTATTCAATCGTCTTTAATACCGTCCTAGACTATTTTATTCAAAAAAAAAAATTATAACAATCGATAAGATAAGTCTTACAGTATGAACTCTCGAGTCGAATAGAGAAATTCTGGTATAACTGTGATAAGTTCGGAACAACCCATTTGATTTCCTTATTCTGATCCTTTTTATCTTGGAAGACCTTTTGGAGTCTTCCAAAATGTCTAATTTTAGGTATAAAAGAAAAGTTTTGTTAATAAAAAAATACCCATTTCTTAAAAATGTAGTTTTTGAAAATTCTTTTCTTTTTCTAGTCTCAAAAGAACTTTAATTTATTTCTTTATTTCTTCGTTTGGTGCCCGTTGAAAAAAATCTATATAAACTCTAGTAGGGTACGCAATTTAAAATACAAATAGCCACATGGAAGATCTACTCTCTTTTTTTTCCTAAAAAAAATTTGGAGATTATGTAATGCTTACTCTAAAACTATTTGTTTACACGGTGGTGATATTCTTTGTCTCTTTATTCATCTTCGGATTCCTCTCTAATGATCCGGGACGTAATCCTGGGCGTGAAGAATAAAAAATAAAAAAGGTTTATTTTTTATTTTTTTGCGCAATTTTCAAAAGTTCTTTCGTAGTATTTTATCTATTTCACTTTTTTAACTATATAAAATAACTTCAAAAAAAAAAAGAACTCGGAAAAAATCGAAAGGAAATAAAAAGTTATCGAAAAAACGGAAAGAGAGGGATTCGAACCCTCGGTACGAAAAACTCGTACAACGGATTAGCAATCCGACGCTTTAGTCCACTCAGCCATCTCTCCCCAATTGCCAAAAGATAATTTAGTATGTTACATAAATCAAAATAGGGCTTGAAAAATTACTTTTATTTAGTTTATCTATAAAAAAAAAATAAGAAATAAAAAGAAATCAATAAAGAACTTTTTTTTCGCCAAAGAAACCCTTTCTTTACCCGGATTGGCCTGTCCAGCACCAAGCTGGGCCGGGCCCCCCTTTTCTTGCAACGAAAAGGAATTTGCTATCTTAATTTCTTGACTTTTTTTTATTATATAAAAATATTTAATTAAATTAAATATCAATTAAACTAAGATATGAAAATAGGGGAACTTTAAATTCTTGAACAATGCGTTTTTCGGTTACGGTTTAAATAGTTTTATATATGACAAAAACCTCTAAGCAAAAGACTTGGTATTTAAATGAATCCGCCTTTCCTAATCTCATTACGTCTTCTCGTTTACGCTCTAATTTTCATTGATCCTATCTTTTGATTCCAAACAATTTTCTTGTTAGACAAAAAGTGTATTTATATACAATAATTGTATTGTAGCGGGTATAGTTTAGTGGTAAAAGTGTGATTCGTTCTATTAATCCCTTAATGGTTAAGGGATCCCCCGGGTTGATTAATATCCCATTCTGATCAAAAACTTTATCTCGTAAAAAGGATTTACTCCTTCTTTACCTCTGAATCAAAAAAAAAGTCGAGGAAGAATATAAATTCTCGTAATTTATATCCAAAAGTCAATTAGAAATTAAAAAATAGGATATTGGATTATGAAATTACGAAACATAATTTTTTTATTGGATCAATACTTCCAATTGAATGAATATGAATAAGGCATCCATGGATAAATATAGAAAATTTATTTCTAATCGCAACTAAATCTTCCATTTTTTATTTTTTGTATATGGAAAAGTGAAGCAAAATAGCTATGAAACGATGTCTTTGGTTTACTAAAGACATCGACAAATCTTTTAGCTCGATGGAAACAAAAAGATTTTCCTAAGGATTCTATTAACTAGAAATAGAGAACGAAGTAACTAGAAAAGGGCTTAGAAGCCCCTTCTTTTCTATAAGGATTGTCTATAAAGCAGGTCGGTTATTTTGAATACATTGAGACAGAAAAGCTGACATAGATGTTATGGGTCGAAATTTATAATTTCGTTCATATCTTATATTTTGAAATTGATCCATCTTCCATAAAGGAGCCGAATGAAACCAAAGTCTCATGTTCGGTTTTGAATTAGAGACGTTAAGAATGATGAATCAACGTCGACTATAACCCCTAGCCTTCCAAGCTAACGATGCGGGTTCGATTCCCGCTACCCGCTTGTACTTACTTAATTTATCTTATAGCTCTAGACAATATGTCAATATTTTGAGTACTCTCTCCATTTATTATTTAATAAATAAATTGAAATGAAAAGCGTCCATTGTCTAATGGATAGGACAGAGGTCTTCTAAACCTTTGGTATAGGTTCAAATCCTATTGGACGCAATATATTTCCATATATTTTTTATCTTTCTATGTCAAGAAAGCTTTTTTTAATAATTTGAATAAGAGACAAGATCCACTTGTTAATATACACTTTATACTTATAATTTACCTTACCAATTTAAAGTAATTAATTTACTTAGACTTGCTTTTGAAGGATAAAACGCTCCTTCTGTTCCTGAATAGCTTCTTTCAAAAGGACTTCTGCTTCGTCAGTAAATGTCTTAGTAGAAGATATGATTTCTTGGAATTGAGGTTTATTCGTTTTTAAGTAAGTCCGTAAATCAACGAGAAATTTCTTTACCTGGGCAGTTTCTAATGAATCCAGATAACCATTCGTTCCGGTATAAATCGTAATTATCTGTTCTTCCACCGCGAGAGGGGATGATTGAGATTGTTTGAGCAATTCACGTAATCGCTGACCTCTTGCCA